AGCCGAGTGGTAAGGCGACGGGTTTTGGTCCCGGTAATCGAAGGTTCGATCCCTTTCGTCCCACAGGCCTAAATAATTATTTTAAATCATCAAATCAAAGGCCTGTTCGACGTCGATAAGTAATTCTTTCCGCAATTTGGGTAAATTGATCCAATTTTTCATTGAGATAATGGATATTTTCTATTCATTCTTTATTTATTTTTGAGGTATTTATTATTTTTTTTTAGGAGGGTCGCTATGAATTCATCGAATAAGAAAGACGTGGGGCCTAAGTGCCCCTGTTACTGTTACTACTGTAGTACCTATCTTTCGGCAAATCGTCCGAAAGATTGCTATAATAGTCCGAACTCTAATAGTCTAAAAGACTATTATAGTTTGGACTATAACCCTAAAAAGAAAAAGAGTCAAAAAGGGGACGGGATAAATGGGAAGAGGTTTCCCGAGTTGGAAAAGGAAAGTCTTTTTCCACAAACAGACGAAACTGGGCGACAATTTCTTTCTGCTCGGAAAAAGCACGAACCGGCGCTCACGTGCCCCCACGGCAAAAAATGCCATGGGTACAAGCACTCGTACAATAAGGGTCATTGCGAGACTTGTAAGATTTTTTTGGAAGCCTTCCAATCGGGAAGTGGGGCAGGCGAAAGGTGGATCAATGAAAAGATCCAGCGCCTCTCAAAAAATCGTAAGGCGCTGGAGGCCTTCCAAGGGACCATAAAATCCCTCCTAAAGGAGGCCGCACAAAAACCAAAAACCGAGCTCAATGCTTGGAACCTTGGATTTTGGCACGGAGCGTTACTGCGGTTGCAAAGGCTAAGTCCCGAGGATTGATAAAATGATTCTCTAAACGAATCAATCCTATGGTTCATAGAAAAAATCTTCTAGTCGAAGATTTATTCGGAAAAACAGACATTATTATGTCTATGTACCGACTGAACCAATGACTAGTCATGATTTCATAATTGAATCAGTTCCATAAGGAGTTCCAAATTAGAGGAATGTTATGGTTAAACTTCGTTTAAAACGCTGTGGTAGAAAGCAACGTGCGACTTATCGAATCGTTGCAATTGATGTTCGCTCCCGAAGAGAAGGAAGAGATCTTCGGAAAGTGGGTTTTTATGATCCGATAAAGAATCAAACGTATTTAAACGTTCCTGCTATTCTATATTTTCTTGAAAGGGGTGCTCAGCCTACAGAAACTGTTCGGGACATTTTAAAGCAGTCAGAGGTTTTTAACGAACTTTGTCCCAATCAAATAAAATTGAATTAATTTAAGGAAATAAGGGGGTATATGCTACCCCTTTCTAGAACTTTTATCTATTTTGTTTATTTATTGATTGACTAAATTCGAGATTTTTTTCGACTTCTTATTTTTCAACCGAATTTCTTTTCTTTTTTCATTATATCCTTTTCTTAACCTTTATATTGACAACAATGCATTGACGAAATATAATGCAGCGTGATAAAGGGATCTCTTTTTTTATAACGGGATCTCTTTATTTCCGTCCCATTGGTTTGGTTTTTGCCTTACTTTAGTCAAAATAAGGGGTTCGTTGGATGCGCTTTGATAGACGCATTTTTGAAAACGTGAATAACAATGACATAAGGAAGGATCTATCATTATTTCTGGTTTTTCTTTTATCGGAAAATTTCTTGTATTTTCATATAAGTTATTACGTTTTCTATTCTTAATCGATTCGAAAATGGGTTTTTATGCTTTGATTCGCTCGTCGAATCATTATTTTTCATTCTGATTATATCTACATACTTTTTCTTCTATTCGGGTTGCTAACTCAACGGTAGAGTACTCGGCTTTTAAGTGCGACTCGGATCTTTTACACATTTAGATGAAGCGATGAATTCATCCATACCATCGGTAAAGTTTGGAAGACCACGACTGATCCTAAAAGGGAATGAATGGAAAAAATAGCATGTCGTAGCAACCAAGAGTTCTGAGAATCTTTTCTTCTTTCCCGATCGGGACAAAACTTTGTTTAACTTATTGGAAGGGAGTCAAATGGATTCAATTTCAAGTTGGGTCGAATGAATAAATGGATAGAGCCCTCTGGCTTCAATTAATTTAATGAAATTATAAGGAACGAAAAAGCAACGAGCTCCTATTCTTAATTTGAATGATTACCCGATCTAATTAGACGTTAAAAATATATTAGTGCCTGAATACGGGTAAGGGCTTATCCGAGAAGCGGATTCTTCATTTTTTCATGAATCCTAAATATTAGCATTCTCCATTCCAGAATGGAGCTGTGTGCGTATAAGAACGAGTAGATTGATAACAAAATTTCCAAAATCAAAAGAGCGATTGGGTTGAAAAAATAAAGGATTTCTAAACATCTTGTTATCCTAGAACGAATATAAACGACTTCAAGAAAATGGAAAACGAGAGGATCGAGAATCCGTTGATAAGTTTACCTGTATCCGAGGTATCGCTTCCTTAATCTTACTCGAAAAATACCTTGTTTTGACTGTATCGCACTCTGTATCATTTGATAACTCCCAAAATCCTCTACCTTTGGTTCAAATAGCATTCAAAATGGAGGAATTTCAAAGCTCTTTAGAGCTCGATAGATTTCAACAACACGACTTCTTATATCCACTTATCTTTCAAGAGTATATTTATGCACTTGCTCATGATCATGGTTTACCAAGATGCATTTTGTTGAAAAATGCAGGTTATAACAATAAATTCAGCTTACTCATTGTGAAACGTTTAATTACTCGAATCTATGACCCAAATTTTGGGATTCTTTCTCTGAATGATTCTAAAAAAAATCCACTTTGGGGGCGCAATAAGAATTTTGATTTTCAAATGATATCCGAGGGATTTTCGGTCATTATGGAAATTCCATTTTCACTCCGATTCCTATCTTCCCTAGAAAAGCGCCAAAAGAAAGGGAAAGAGGTAGTCAAATTCGCTAATTTACGATCAATTCATTCCCTTTTTTCTTTTTTAGAGGACAAAATTTCACATTTAAATTATGTGTTCGATATCCTACTACCTTACCCAATCCATCTCGAAATCGTGGTGCAAGCTCTTCGCTACTGGCTAAAAGATGCTTCGTCTTTGCATTTATTAAGAGTCTTTCTCCACGAGTTTCATAATTGGAATAGTCCTCTTACTTCACAGAAAGTCAGTCCTTCTTTTTCAGAAAGAAATCAAAGATTCTTCTTCTTCCTAGATAATTTTCGTGTATATGAATACGAATCCGTCTTTGTCTTTCTTCGTAACCAATCTTTTCATTTACGATCAACATCTTTTAGAGCGCTTCTTGAACGAATCTATTTCTATGGAAAAATAGAGCATCTTATAGAAACCTTGGCCGGGGCTTTTGAAGCCAATCTATGGGTGTTCAAGGACTCTTTCATGCATTATGTTAGGTATCAAGGAAAAGCAATTCTCGCTTCAAAAGGTACGTCTCTTTTGATGCATAAATGGAAATATTACTTTGTCAATTTCTGGCAATCTTATTTTGACCTTTGGTCTCAACCACGAAGAATCCATATAACCCGATTAGCAAACCATTCCCTTGACTTTCTCGGTTATTTTTCAAGTGTGCGGCGAAAGACTTCAACGATACGTAATCAAATGTTAGAAACTTCATTTGTAATCGATCATGCTATTAAGAAGTTTGATACTATTCTTCCAATGATTCCCCTGATTTCATCCTTGGCTAAAGCCAAATTTTGTAATATATTAGGGCATCCTATTAGTAAGGCCATTTGGATCGATTTATCAGATTCTGAGATTATTGACCGATTCGGGCGTATATCCAGAAATCTTTCTCATTATTATAGCGGGTCTTCCCCCAAAAAAACTTTGTCGCGAATAAAATATATACTTCAACTTTCTTGTGCTAGAACTTTAGCTCGTAAACACAAAAGTACTGTACGGGCTTTTTTGAAAAGATTCGGATCGGAATTATTCGAAGAATTCTTTACGGCGGAAGAACAAGTTCTTTCCTTGACCTTTCCAAGAGCTTCTTTTATTTCGCGGAGGTTCCATCAAAAAAGGGTTTGGTATTTGGATATTATTTGTATCAATGATTTGGCCAATCATGACTGATTCGTTATGAAAGGGCGTAAATGGAAATTTTGATTCGAATTGAATCTAATAAATAGCAATAATGAAGAACTAACAAAATTTTTCCTTATTTCTATTCTGAAATTTACTTGGTAAGAAGGGTCTAAGTATTCCACTTTTTGTCTAATGGCGGAACTGAATTTTAGATGTATACAGAGGGAAAGCCGTGTGCAATGAAAAATGCAAGCACGGCTTGGGGAGAGGTTGTTACTTATTTAACCGGTAACATTATCGACTCCATCCGACTAGTTCCGGGTTCGAATCCCGGGCAACCCATTGTTCTGTCCTGTGAGGTTGTTACTTATTTAACCAGTAAAGTAGAATAAAGTAGAATTATGGGTAAGAATTTCGATTTATTGAATACGGAAAGAGAAGACTACCTTTGCGAAGAAATTCCTATTTTGTATTGTTGACAATCTTTCCAATGAAACGTACCAAAGAGAGTCATTTTTCAAACTTTAGCTTGGGCAGAAATATGGCTGGTCATTCCTCTACCCATATGAAGGATTATTAGATTCGATTGGGGTTAGGTTCGATTGGCGTTTTTAAACGGACTCGTGTTAGAATTGTAACTTCCAAAATTCACTCGGATTTTGGAATGGATAGGGTTCTAGGGCTATACGGACTCGAACCGTAGACTTTCTCGGTAAAACAGACCAAACTGATTCTAATCAAAGTGATCTGAGCTGTTTTAAAGACCCAACATGCATTTTTGTGCATTGGGCTCTTTCATTAACGGATATAAAGATCCGCCAGTCTGCCATATTTTTTGACCGCAATAAAGAGATGGCTCCATGTGCTCTGAGTCATTATTTGGATTCAGATTCAGGAACACTACCAGAGTGTTTCAAGGGGATTTTATCTTGACGTAGGTCTGCCTATGGCCTAGATTAACCTAAGTTTA